TGTAATTCCTTACATAAGGATTCAGAAAATACTGGACCTCCGCCTACACAAGTAAATTGTTGATAAAACTCCAAAATGGCATTTTCCCTTGACCCAATTTTTTTTTTTTCCTTATCGCTCAGGAAAGACAAGAAAATCTCGGGGTAGCACACATTCTCTAGAATTTCTCTTAGATTCAAACCCATAGCTGATGATAGAACTAAAATAGATATTTTCTGTTTCCTACTCACACGAGCCCATATCCTTGCTTTTTTATCAATCTCTAATTCTACTCTTCCCCCCCAATCTGATATTATAGTGCCGGTATAGACCGAAATTCCGTTATGGTTCAATTCTGACCGGTAATAGATACCAGGACTTTGCAATATTTGATTGATCACAATTCTGTATATTCCATTTACTATAGAAGTTCCCAGGGAATTCATTAGAGGAATGTTTCCAATAAAAATTGTTTGTTCTTGCATATCCCTACTGTTTTTCCAAATTAATCCCCCGGATACATATAATTCAGAAGAATATGTAAGTGATTCATATACAGCATCTCTTTCTTTTATCGATGGTTCTACTAATTGATATGTTTCCACAAATAATTGAAATTCAATTTCTTGATCTCTATCTTCAATTTTTGGAAACTTATAAAGTTCTTCTGCTAAGCCCTGATCAATGAACCTACAAAATCCTTCAAATTGTATCTGATTAAATCCAGGTATTGTAGACATTCCCCCATTTCCATCCCCAAGCATTTTTAATTTCCCATTTATTGAAAAAAAAAATCCCATTATTGGATCGTTTTTCATCCAATTATATGGATCGATCAGCACTGATGGAATTGCTATTCTGTTTACAGAATCACATAAAATTTTATCTAACTCCATATATGAATATGGAATGTCTGAAATACGTATGAACGGAGGAATAAAGAGAATTTTGATTTTCTACTCAAATTGGAATTTGCAACAGATACAACTGGAAAAGAATTGAGAAATTCCACTTAACTTAGACTTATGGAATTTTATATAGAATAACAAAAAGTGATTCAATTTCTACTATTATTTATGATATTACATATTCCAATACAAGTGAAATAAATAATTCGGGATTTGATCTCTTCGATGAGATAAAAACCCAATAGTTAGAAACAATATAAAGTTGTTTTTTTAGCACTTAGCTTTTTTCCTTTTTTTCGTGGATTTCCTTGTTCAGTTCAAAAAAAAAAAAAGGATTCGCACCGAACAGACGAGATATTTTTTTTTTATTTTAATAGAGTTTGTTGAAGCGCAGAAGAAAGCTTTATTAAGCATACGCGGATAGAACTATAGCTATCTATATATATGTCTTTCCTTTTATTGCGGGTCTATTCTGTACAGCGCATGGCGTGCTCTAGCAAAATATCGATTTTCTATAGGAATCATAAACAGATAAGATATCTGATTAGAGGTATACGTGTAATAATTTATGTTCTGGGGTTTACATATACTCATAATTGTTGTTATAATTGAAATGGAGAAGGCTTTTTTTTATTGAAAAGAATCAATACTGGATAGTTAGATATCCATTTTGATTTTCTTATATCATTCGGGAAATACAATTTTAGATTCAAATTCGAGAATCGTTCATGAATTTTCAGTCAATAGTTAACGGTTCCAATTTGTACTGAATTTCGGCTTTTGTGACTGAAAATTCACATTTTGTTTTTCCTTTCAATAGAAAGGAGAAAGAATTCAGATAGTGCGTGTTTTGACATACTATACAAAATTAATCAAAGAGATAGATCCAATCCAAAAAAGGAAGGAGTTCTTTTAGGAAAGGGATTCAGATTAAGAAAAATGGGATTCAAGATACAAGTACAAAAGTACAAAAAAAAAGAAGTTTAGTAAGAAAAAAAAAAAAGGGGGGGGGTATTTTCGTCTATTTTTTATTTCTATTGCCTTGGCGACATGGCCGAGTGGTAAGGCGGGGGACTGCAAATCCTTTTTCCCCAGTTCAAATCCGGGTGTCGCCTGATCAACAAAAGACGCGAAATACCTTATTCTGTTTTGCTGATATATTGTCCCCAATAGAAACAGCGGAGGAAAAAGACTCGTGATATTTCCAAGAGCGCTGCTGCTTATTTTGTTTGCGCTTAATCTTTCCCGATTCTACTAGCAATCATACAAGAACTTCTTATAATTAATTGGTTCTAATTAATTGAATTGGATTTTTTGGATTGTTTCATCAATGGTATTGGACAAAATCTTTTTTTTTTTTTTTTTACTCTGCACCAGCGATACTAATATTATTATTAGTGACTATTATTATTATTAGTGACTATTATTAGTGAAAAATAATGGAAAAAAGTGAACAATACTAGCAAAATTCCTTCATATTCATAGAGATAGGGGACATAATTCACATGGATATAGTAAGTCTCGCTTGGGCTGCTTTGATGGTAGTCTTTACATTTTCCCTTTCACTCGTAGTATGGGGAAGAAGTGGACTCTAGGGATACTACTAATTGAGTTGAGAAATGAAACTCTATCAATTCTTTTATAGATCGTTCTGCAAAGACTTTTTAATTTAACTATTTTAAATTGAACTATTTATATTGAAATTGAATTCAATAATTGAATTCAATTTCAAAATTCTATTCGATTCGAGTGGAGTAATTTATTCTATGAATAATATTTGAATAATACCCTTTTAATCATAATCAAATAAATATTTTAATGATTCCAGTGTTCATATTTCAAAAGTAAAAAGAATACAAATGATAGGAAAGTTATTCCAACCGAATTCTTCCTAAATTCTTTATTATGATAAACCGGCTCTTATCAGAGTTATATATGGACAATAAGGAGCAGCGGAACCTTTTTTACTTTTTATTTGTTTGCCTTTTTCCGGTTCAAAGACAAAAGAAAGTAGTTCTTTTTTTAGTTATTTAAAAGTTATTAAATTAAGTGATTTTCTACGGGAAATAAAATAGACATAGTGATTCTCTAACGGGATACTCCGCATACTAAGATATTTTCTTGGAGAAGTCACATATTGCGTACTTAGTACTTAGTTTAGTATTTTTTTTTATTATTTTCGTTTTATAAATTCGATTTATGCTATACTTTATTGACTTGACTCATTTCATATTATGATTCAAAGATTTAAAATCGGCGGGGTTTACTAATCCTTTTCTTTTCGTCGAAATCTGAAAAAGTTTTTATAAAACTCCTTTCCTTGGATGTGTTCAATTAATTACTTCTTTGGAATGCTAAAAAAAGATTTCTTGATTTTCTTTTATTAATACATACCCCAACTATTCTTTTTTTTCTTTTCATTGATTTGATTATTTCAATGGATTCCGGGATTCATATTGAAAATAATCAGAAATCCAGGAATTGGAATCATAAGAGTAAGAGGCGCCTTTCAACTATTCCAGATTAATTGGAACCAACACAAATCAAACATATGAAGAAAAGAAATCAAATTTGAACCTTATGTACATTCCATATAGATAATTAATATCTATTGTCTATATATCTATCTATATATGAATATGAAGATGACATTCTAGATTGATCCATATTAAGCCCAGATCTTTCTACAGTACAACTTTATATACTAGAATAACAAAAATAGATAGTATGGTAGTAAATATATTACTTTCTACCATACTATCGGATCTCATAGAATCCTGCTGATTCTAGTTCGCTCATTTCAGCTAAAACGCAAAATTGGAATTCTTTTCATTTTATTTCGTTAATTCTTGATATTGATAAGAACTAAGAAATCAAGTTTCATTCAAATTAATCACTTTGACTAACAGTTTTTACATATATTATAAGTAAAAAAGCAGTAGGAACTAGAATGAACAGTGCAGTAGCAATAAATGCGAGAATATTTACTTCCATAATCTCATCGTTTCGTTTTTCTTTACTTCACAATAATTCGGGATTTAATCCCATAAGAGATGAGAAATCTTTCGCCTCTAAATTCAATGGGATGAATTCCATCTCGATGATATCGAATCAGATCAATATCATGAATAACAATATCTGAACTCTCAAATCGATTTATCGTCGAGAATTGAATAGTATAACATAGAAAGATCATTTATTCATACCAAATCCAAAAATGGATTCCTGATCCAATCGAAAATTTCCTTACTTTGTTACTTTATTTATCATTCTTTTCCATTCTTTCTTTTCTATAAAACTATATCCTTCCTTGTACAATCATCTGACTAAGTATCATCTAATCGTCTTTAAACTTACATAAGTTACAAACAAAAACAAACCCAAACAAACTCTAAAAAAAAATCGAATATTCTACCAAATTCACTTTTTTTTTAGAGTTTGTTTTTTCTTCGGCATAAACCCTTAAAAAAGATTATCCATTCCCTCTCTCTCTAAGAGAGGCAGAGTCCTTATTTGATTTTTATTTTATTAATATACTCTTTACTTGATTGAATTAGGAATGGGATCCATATAATATATCAAAACTTCAGTGTACAATTTGAATGAGATAGATTGTTTCAAATAATTGAGGTTACACAAAATCGGAGCCAAAAAAGAAGAGACTTTTCCGATTAAAAGGATTTTATCAAAGAAATTAAAGTCATTTTGTATCGTACAAATAAGAATTCTATTTGTGTATGTGCTACCGGGAAAGATAGGGTACTCGATTCGATTTCATTATACGGATCGGGAGGAATCGAAAAGGCCAAATTCAGTGAGGTCTCTCTTAGAATCCTGAATATGACGCTACCAATAATTGTACTAATCCACATGTGTCTTTATCCATCTCCATCGATACTAGTTGAAGAAATGAAAACGACCATATTTGTATTTGCTTTGATGAAAAACGAAAATAAAGAAAATAAATATATAAATATAAAATATATAAATAATATAAAATAATAATAAGGATCCCCTTTGGGAACGAAATTCTGCTATTTGTACCCCTTTTACAGAAAATGAAGAGATGAATTGATGTATTTTTTTTTTATTGGATTATTGTTTATTGGATTT